GATCCCTTCTACGGCTTGGCCCGCAGCAGTACCTTGACCAACTCCGGGTCCAATAGAAGCAAGCCCTACGGCCAATCCAGCAGCAATAACGGAAGCAGCCGAAATCAATGGATTCATGATAAGCGCCTCGCACCAAACTCAAGAATGGTTAATGATACAATCCACCAATGAATTTTTACTTATGATCGATTACTAAGATCTATACGATTGAAGTCACTAAGAACTTCGTATTGAAGTAATGCTATGATTGAACCATCAGAACTACTTTGAGATCTCGTTTTTAGTTCATATCCATGGAGTCTTTATCAATATCAATGCATCCGACTCTCGTTCTTCCATTTCTTTGTTTAGAACCATGCTTTCAATTCTGCGCCCTTTCTTTCTCTTCTATATGCTTGATTTCATCTGTTTATTCATTCATCACAGACGAAACAGAAGGACTTCTATTGGAATCCTCATTGAAATTCTCAGTGGGATAGTCAATAAAATGGATGGGTGGTTCATAGAAAATCAGTCAATATCTACCATATACATTTCTTTCATAGTGTAAACCAACTATTCACATCTTAGATTCATCCGGATTCTAGAATCCTTCTTTGAACATACACAAGAGCTGTCTTCTAGCCATTAATATATATATTTATATACCTACACTAAACCCCCCTTTTTTTAAGAATCATAATGTCGTAATTCACTGAACAAATAGAAATAGAATATTCATTGGGGGTATGGCATAAATGGGCCAGAAACCTGGGGGCATATCGGAATCTTTTTTGCTACTACTTACTCTAGATCATATATACCGTATTTCTATCCCCCAATAGCTTATCTTGAAATAGCTTATCTCGAAATAGCTTATCTCGAGCCCCCCATACATATTGGGTTGGGATAAGCGAAACAAAGGCTAAAGCTCTTTTCAAAGCTAGTCAATGATGACCCTCCATGGACTCGCCTATATAAGCCGCAGCTAAAGTTGCAAAAATAAGAGCTTGAATACCACTTGTAAATAATCCAAGGAACATGACAGGTATAGGAACCACTGAAGGTACTAACGAAACAAGAACAAGAACTACTAATTCATCCGCCAATATATTCCCGAAAAGTCGAAAACTAAGTGATAGGGGTTTTGTGAAATCTTCTAGGATGTTAATTGGTAAGAGGATTGGCGTTGGTTGAATGTATTTACCGAAATAACCCAAGCCTTTTTTGGTAAGACCCGCATAGAAATAGGCCACAGACGTGGGTAAAGCTAAAGCAACAGTAGTATTTATATCATTCGTGGGTGCGGCTAACTCCCCCTGAGGTAGCTCTATGATTTTCCGAGGTAAAAGAGCCCCTGACCAGTTAGAAACAAAAATAAATAGGAACATAGTTCCAATAAAAGGAACCCAAGGACCATATTCTTCTCCAATCTGAGTTTTGCTCAAGTCTCGAATGAATTCAAGGACATATTCGAAGAAATTTTGACCGTCGGTCGGAATGGTTTGTGGATTTCGAACAGCTATAGTGGTTGAACCTACTAAAATAGCAATTACAACCCAAGAAGTAATAAGCACTTGGGCATGGACTTGGAAACCACCTATTTGCCAATAGAAATGTTGGCCTACTTCCACACCGGATAGATCGTATAACCCTTTTAGGGTGTTGATGGAACATGGTAGAACATTCATATTGACCTCTGACAGAAGTAGAACTTTAAAAATAATTATTTTGATTCCACTATTTCTTTCTCGACTCGCCTACTTGAATCGTGTATTTCGGATACGAAGGAATCCTCGAAAATCCCCAGTGATTTTTCTCTCTTTTTTTTTTTTTAGATTCAGGAAAAGTAACCGATTCCATAAATCCATAAATTTCCCGAAGTCGAAGTCATTGACTTCTCTTATTATTATTAATCAACGATTTGTTATAGAGCTAGAACGGCCCTCACAAATTGCCGAAACTAATTTGTTAAGAATGAATCGAATTGAACCTATAGAGTCATCATTGCTTGGAATCGGAAGATCTGCAAGATCCGGGTCACAGTTTGTATCGATTAAACAAATCGTTGGAATTCCTAAAGTTACACATTCGCGAAGAGCCTTATAGCCGTCTTGCTGATCAACGACGATTACAATATCAGGCAACCCCGTCATATATTTGATCCCACCCAGATAGGTTTGCAAGTGATATAATTGTCTCTTCAAGATTGCTGCATCTCTTTTCGGAAGACGGTTGAGTCTTCCCGTCTTTTGTTCCGCTCTCAAATTGCGGAACGTATGAAGTCTCCTTTCTGTAGTGGACCAATTCGTTGACATCCCACCGAGCCATTTTTTATTAACATAATGACACCGAGCCCTTATTGCAGCCGATGCGACTGAATCAACTGCTATTTTTTTTGTACCAACTATTAAGAATTGTTTTCCCGTACTCGCTGCATCAAAAACTAAATTACAAGCTTCTGATAAAAAGCGAGCAGTTCTAGTAAGATTTGTAATATGCATCCCTTTACGCTTTGCAGAGATGTAAGGTGCCATGCTAGGATTCCATTTCTTAGTCTTATGCCCAAAATGAACTCCTGCTTCCATCATCTCTTCCAAATTGATGTTCCAATATCTTCTTGTCATTTTTCCCCACACTTCCTCTTTTTTTTTTTTTTTTAAGAGACGAGGTGCCCTAAATAAAGAATTGTTCCGACGGAACCTTCTACCGGAGATTGACCGTTGATACACGGGCCAAGCCATTAATTCCTTTCTATTCGTTATTATCTTTATTACCAAATCGAATAACCGGACTAGATAATGAAAGTGAAGTTAAAGGGATGAATTTGTTCTTAGAAATCATGAAATCCCGCAAATTAGGATGGATCATGGACTTTCTTTTGGATGCAAGAATCAAATAATTCTCTGTGTTGGAATAAAATATCTCTTATTTCCCCCCCGAATAGATTCTTCGTTTTCATTTCCAAAGGAATGTTGCTGCGTTGCCTTGAACGGTACACGAATTCTTTGAATCCGGTACCAACAGGTATCATACCCCCCAGAACAACGTTTTCTTTCAGGCCTTTCAACCAATCGATACGACCTCGTAGAGCGGCTTTTGCTAAAACCCGAGCAGTCTCTTGAAAACTTGCTTCGGATATGAAACTTTGAGTATTTAGAGACGCCCTCGTTATTCCCAATAGGACAACTCGATAACAGATCGCTTCTTCCAAAGCACGCGCTGTTCGTTCCGCCCGCAACAATCCTATGAGTTCTCCAGGTGAAAAAACATTAGACATTCCATCTTCTGAAACCAACACTTTTGATGTTATTTGACGCACAATAATTTCTATATGCCTATTATGGATTTGCACCCCCTGGGATCGATAAACCTTTTGAATCTTATTAACCAAAGAGATACGGCTTTGTGCTATAGTTAACTCAGCGCCAATCAAGAATCCCCAAGGAATTCCAAGAATTCTTGTTATACATTCGTTCCAACCTTCAACCCTCTCGTATAGGTTCATTGAAATTGAATCAATCGAACGCACTTCTAACACTTGTTCCACTTTTGGAAGACCTTGCGTTATATCACTAGATCTCGATTTTTCATAGATAAATGTAACTACTGTATCTCCTTCGTAAAGGATTGCCCCATAATGGCCATGAACGGTGGCTCCTGGAGTAGCCAAATAGGGCTTAGCAGATCTTATTACTAAAGAGTCAACATGAACAATTATAATCTGCCCAGATTTGAGGCGAGGTCCATATTTTGATATACATACATTTTCACAAATCAACTGTCCAAGGCGAATGATTGTCGATGTCTCTTCGCAATAGGCGGGCTGGAGCGAATCCCAAGTCAAATTGACTGGATTCAAAATCATGTTACTGCATGGATTGGGATTCGAAATTCTCCCACTTTCATCCATTAAATAATAGTTAAGTACTTGGAAAGTCTGTTTGAAATTCTCAAGGAGCAAATATTTATTTACCAAGATCTGATTATGAGTTATTAAGTGGTAAGATGGAGAAAAATGCGAAATTTGCGGCACAATCCCTAAAGGACCCGACGAATTCCTAATTGGAATTCGGAGATCCCTTTTACTTTTCATTGATTTTTTTCTCACATTGTTGTTATATTTCAAACCGTTGAATGGACCCATTCGAGAACAATTAGATGATGACAAAATCATCAAAGACCGGCATTCCTTATTTCGACTCAACAACGTATGACTAGTTCCTTGATGTTGGGTAAGTGATTGTTGAATCCTTCCCTTGGAAGAAAAAGGTTTGAGATTCCTACAAGCTACTCCATTATCGGGGATCAATCCCGACCCTGCCGGATCATTCCTTTTTCTGTTATACGCGGACTTCGCTAAGTCCATTCTTAGGAAATCTTGAATCAGATCATTGACTCTTACTTCAACAAAGGAAGCATGAACCTCCTTTCTAGACGAATCCTTTTTGTCTTGGTCCCAATTTAAAACTAAACAAGTTCGAACTGATTGAATACTTGTGTGAGAAATTCCTCGAATTGTTTTGCTATTTCCATAAAGAATATACTTGACAACTCTAAGTTGCAAACTCTCCCTTTCCTGCAAGAGATCGTGGGGGAAAAGCGTTGCTAAATGAATCTCGTCTTCTCTTTCATCTGGGCCTACGGGTCGAACCAAAACAAAAGACTTTTTCTTGATAGGTGTGATCCGTTGGACATAGATCCCATTTTTCCATTTTTTTGATTCCTTAGCCTTTTTTTTTCCCGTGACTGGTAGTATTAAGATGCCACTATGCCAGGATATCTTATCTGTCTCTCCAGGAAAATGGATCTCTCCAGAAAAGATTTTCAGTTCAATCCCCCCCTTTTTTTTCTCTACTCGGACCATTCCGCCTACCCGGCTTCTTATATTGAAAGTAATTTGTGTATCTATTCCAACAATACTATTGTTCCGCACCATTATAGAAGAGGATCCAGGTAATATATGTACTTCCTTGGGAATGCAAACTCCTTTCTTTTGGTATTTTTGCCTAAATTCTTTGGCTCTTCGAGACTCAATCAAATCCTCTTTTTTGACGATGGAATGCGTCTCTCTAGTCCCATATTTAGTACTTCCCGAACTGTTTCTTCTGTATTGGGGATCATCGAAATAAGCAAGAATACTCTTTCTACGGAAAATCCCATTTATGGGTATTTCCATCGAGATACCTGAACGAGGTATTAGTTCTCTCTCTCGTTCTTGATTAGATTGGAATGGAATGGTGCATCTATTTCTTCGCCTCTTTGCCAATAAATCATAATTTTCGTGGAGAATGGCAGGAGAGATGAAATTACAATGACCATTGCATAGGATTCGATCAGGTCCTAAATAATCAAGAACCCTTCGGGCACTTTTACCAGAAGGCCCCGCACTAAACAAATTATATCTCACTTGATCATTAGTCACTGATAAGCTAGACGTATATCTTCGTTCAGCAGAAAGAGAACGAACATTCATTTGATCTTGATTCTTGTGGAGTGAAAAAGGGATTCTACTGGATCTGCGCAGACCCCCTTCTAATATCCATAAATGACTTGTTTTTGGTAAGAGATGCACATTCCCATATGTGGATTCAGGTGCATGATAGACATCCTTACTCCAGTGCATTTCTCCCTCTAAGTCAGAATAAATATGTTTTCGAACCTTCTCTTTCAAATTCAAGGTGGATGTTCCCGCGCGAATTTCAGCAATCACTTGTTCTGATTCTACATATTGATCATTTTGAACTAAAAGAAAACTTTTAGGTGGAATATTCACATTATGTGGAATATCCTGACTCTCAATAGTGACAGCCAGGTCTAGATAACATAGAAAAGCAGGATGTCCATGACGTGTACGTGTGGGATGAACGAAATCCTCGTTGAATTTAATTTTTCCATTAGAGGGGGCTCGTACATGTTCGGCAGTACCACCTGTAAACACTCCGCCGGTATGAAAAGTTCTTAATGTTAGTTGAGTCCCCGGTTCCCCAATAGATTGACCCGCAATAATACCTACGGCTTCTCCCAATTCGACCAGGTCGCCATGAGTGGGACTTCGACCATAGCATAATCGGCAGATCCAAGATGTACTCCTGCAAGTGAAGGGGGTTCGAATCGATATTGGTTGTGCTCGAAAGGTTATGAGTCGGTTGACAAGTCCAATCGAAATATCTTGATTTCTAATGGCGATGCACCGCGAACCCATATAGATATTGTCCGCTAATACACGACCCATTAATGTTTGGATCAAAATTCTTTCTGTCATCATCCCTTCTCGAGGATTCACAGAAATACCCCGGATGGTGCCACAATCGGTTCTACGTACAATAATGTGTTGAACTACTTCAACAAGTCTGCGCGTGAGGTATCCAGCATCTGAGGTTCGTACAGCAGTATCCACAACCCCCTTGCGGGCTCCGTAGCAGGAAATTATATATTCCGTTAAAGAGAGTCCTTCGCGTAAATTGCTTTGAATGGGTAAATCAATCATTTGTCCTTGGGGATCTGACATTAATCCTCTCATACCTACTAATTGGTGTACCTGAGATGCATTTCCTCTAGCTCCCGAAAAGGACATTATATGGACCGGATTCAAAGGATCAGTCATCCGAAAATTCGGATTCATTTCTTGTCGCAAATACTCACTTGTAGCATACCATATCTCAATGGATTGACGTAATTTTTCTACCGCGTGTACATTCCCATAATGATGGTGTTTTTCCAAAATCAAACTTTGTTGTTCAGCGTCTTGGACTAGCCATCCTTTAGAAGGTATTGTTAAAAGATCATCAATTCCTAATGAAATGGATGTAGCAGTGGCTTGCTGGAACCCCAGAGTCTTTACTTGATCCAGTATGTGTGATGTGTATGCCATTCCAAAGTGATCTATGAATCTGCTAATAAGTCGTTTTATGGCAGTTCCATCTATCGCTTTATTGTGAAAGACCAGATCGGCCCTTTCTACCATAAGTACCTCCATATTTCGCTGAGTAGGATTCGACCAACAATAGGTTTGAGTCAGTGATTCGAAGACTTCCTTTCCTCGATCTTGAGTCGCGTAGAAATTCAGGAATTAGAATCCTAGTTGAATCGGAGAGACCCGAATTACCACGGGTATCATAGAATTACTTAGCTTAGGTCCCCTATGAGCAGGCCCGGCAAAATCCTTGTATGGCTTCGTCGATTTCTCGATAAAAAGAAATATGGCCAACAGTGGTTCGAATGTAGAGACAAGGGATTTCTTTTTTTACACTTCTTACTATTAGATAGTGACCAAAAATCTCATGATAGGTACCCAAAGATTCATATTGAACTTCAATGGGAACTTCTCTTGATGCAATAATGCGTTGATCGAGTCGCCACCGGAGCCATAAAGGACTCTCTAATTTGATTCGTTTCTGCCGATAAGCCCCAAGTGCATCATAGGAACCACAAAAATAGGGCTCTTTCTCTTTTGTATACTTATAGGTATTCTCATCCATTTTATCATTTTTATAGTTTATGCGATTCCACGGATTATACCTATTTGCACAAATACCTCGACGATTCCCGATCGTTAATACATAGAGTCCCATAAGCATATCTTGCGTTGGTACGGAAATGGGATCTCCGATAGCTGGAGACAAGAGATTCATATGAGAAAACATAAGTAAACGCGCCTCCGCTTGAGCCTCCAATGATAAAGGTACATGAACAGCCATTTGATCTCCATCAAAGTCTGCATTGAATCCCTTACGAACTAATGGATGTAAACAAATAGCACGCCCTTCCACTAAAATAGGTTGGAATGCCTGGATGCCTAATCTATGCAGAGTGGGTGCTCTATTCAGCAATACAGGGTGCCCCTGCATAACTTCTTGAAGTATTTCCCATACAATTGGTTCTTTTTCCCGAATTTGACTTTTTGCAACTCCTATGTTGGAAGCAACGTGTTGTCTGAGTAGACCACGAATTACAAATGTCTGGAAAAGCTCTAGTGCTATTTCGCGAGGCAATCCACATCTATGTAATGAAAGCGAAGGGCCCACGACAATGACGGAACGGCCCGAATAATCGACCCGTTTCCCAAGCAAAGTCTCGCGAAATCTTCCCTCTTTACCTTCAATTACATCCGAAAACGATTTGTAAACCTTATTATGACCGTCTTTCATTGGCTGTCCGCGGACCCCATTATCAAGAAGTGTATCCACGGCTTCCTGCACTAATTTCTCCTGACACATTATTGAGTCCCCTGGCGTAGATCTTTTTAATAGATTGATAAGAGTATTGTTCCGATAGATAACTCTTCTATAGAGTTCATTAATATCCGAACTCATGAGTTTCCCCCCATCTATCTGAATGATTGGTCTCAATTCGGGAGGGAGCACTGGTAATAGGCACAAAACCATCCGTTCTGGTTCTACATTTGTTTGAAGAAAATGCTTAGCTAATTGCATGCGTCTAACCAAAAAATCCTTTCTTCTTCCAATTTTTCTATCTTCCCATTCATTACCGGTGGTCCCTTCTTCCCCTAGATCTTTCCATTCTACCAATGAATAATCTATAATAAGTCGCAAATCCGGATCGGCTAATTGTTCTCTGATAGCACTGGCTCCAGTAGAGATTTCTCGATTTCGAAATGTATCGAAGCCTTGAGTAGTAAAAAAAAGTGGGATGCTGTATTTCCGAGATTGAATTTCATATTCGAATGAGCCTCGTAATCGTAAGAAAGTAGGTTTTTTAGCTACGACCCTAGCAAAAGAAAAATTGGGATAGGTTCCTATAGGATTTCCCCCCTTCAAAATCGGACGTGAAGGTTTCCTCTCATCCGGCTCAAGTAGTTACACCAAATAAAGAAGGGTGTTCTCAAATTTTGTTCTAGAAAACCCCCAACCAAACAAAGGTCTACTCCTTACTCAAGTTCCCAGTCAGGACCAACCAACATTTCATTGATTCATTCTTCCTTTTATTTAGATCTTTGATTTCTATTTTTTGAATTCCTTATTCAATTAGGGCCTAAATGAAATGTGAAATTTTTGAGTAGTCTACTTCCCTTCCAATGATGAATCCCCCTCAAATCAAAGAAAAAGAATTCCTTGGAACTCATAAGGGATTTACTTGTCTATGTATCGTTCGATTCGATCTTTTAGGTCCCTACTTCACCTCGACGGTTATGACATGATGTCCTTAAGGCCTATATGCGATGAATAGACCCCTGTAACCATGTCATAATTGCTTACTTGAACAGATTCTAACATAAATGGAATGGCGAATTCCACGAAAGAAGTCTTTTTCACGAGGTACAACCAGCAATTCCTATGTATCTGTTACGGAATCGACCATAGATCAATTCCCTTTTATTTGGGAGTATTAAATACACCCATAATAACTCTGAGCTTCATGGTACTCCTCCCAAGAGACATGTCAGAATCAGGGCATCCCAATCGGATTGAATGGGATGACAGTTTTTCATTCCCAATCTGTAAAATCAGAATTTTGATCAAATCACACATCGCAGTATACTAGGCCTTCTAATATTTTAAGAGGTTTATCTAAAAGATTCGCGATATAACTAGGAAGACGTTTCAAATACCACACATGAGTTACCGGGCATGCCAGCTTGATGTAGCCCATTTGAGATCTTCGTATCCGAGAATCAACAAATTCGACTCCGCATTGGTCACAAAATTTCGGGTCTTCTTTTTCATCGCCGATGACTCGATAATTTCCACAAGCACAAATTCCACTCTTTATAGGCCCAAAAATTCTTTCACAAAACAAGCCATCTTTTTCCGGTTTAGTGGTTTTGTAATGAAAAGTATAGGGTTTTGTTACCTCTCCAACTATCTCTCCATTAGGTAGGGTTTTCGTGGCCCAAGCACTTATTTGTTCAGGAGAAACTGATCCAATTCGAAGTTGTTGATGTTTATATCGGTCGATCATAAAAGAAAATTTCTGATTCATTCCGATCAAGCTTCCTTCCTATTAATCTGGAAATTATTCTCAGATACAAGGAAATGATTCAATTCCAGAGCCAAAGATC